TCATTTTGGCGGCATGGCCGAGCGGTAAGGCGGGGGACTGCAAATCCTTTTTCCCCAGTTCAAATCCGGGTGTCGCCTGATCGACAAAATAGCTTATTCCGTTTTGTTGATATAAAACTTGACAATTTTTTTCCAGCAGAAGCAAGCGGGGGAAAAGGACTCTTGAGACTTGCTTGATTCTAAATTCTAAGCATCTGCAGGTTTTATTCTTTAAAATGCTATAAATCCTTGCGTCTCGGATTCCAGAAAGATTCTAGTAGTGAAAAGGAATCGGTAAATCTTGATATGATAGTCCTTCCACTCCACTACTAATTAATGTAGTGTCCGTCTACTGACTGGGTCTTGAATTAGAATTCTATATAATATTAATTAGTAATTAGAATTCTATAAAATAAAAAAATATATAAATATATTAAAATTTAGTAATTAGAATTCTATAAAATAAAAAAATATATAAATATATTAAAATTTAGTAATTAGAATTCTATAAAATAAAAAAATATATAAATATATTAAAATATATTCAAAAATATTCTAAAATATCTAATTAATTCATTTAAAATATTTAAATATTCATTTTTGTATTTATTCAAAAGAAAATCAAAAAGTAAAAAAAAATCTTTCTTTTCGGTAACCCCTAGTGAAAGAATTTAATCGGCTGTCTTCCGATTGTTTTACAGAGACAATCGGGAGACGGTAAGGATTAGATCAAATGGAAATAAGAGTATGCGAAGTGACCTATCTTGATTCTATATATTTTTTTTACTTAATGAAATGGAGGGCAACAAAATAAAGCATAGGTCTTATTGTTCCTACCTGTTAGTAACATTCATTTCCTTAATACTTCCAAGGGTGTCTCCGGATATTTTGTTTGTGCTTAATGTTTTCTGATTATACTAGAAATCATATAAGAACTTGTTAGATGTTATAATTGGATTTATTGGATTCTTTCGTCAATGATGTTAGGCCAGAATCCCTTTTTGACTCTGTGCCAGTGATTCCACTATTATTAGTGAACAATAACAATAATGAAATAATTCCTTCATATTGATAGAGATAGGAGACATAATTTACATGGATATAGTAAATCTCGCTTGGGCTGCTTTAATGGTAGTCTTTACATTTTCCCTTTCACTCGTAGTATGGGGAAGAAGTGGACTCTAAAGGTACTACTAATTGAGTTGAGGGAAAAAACAAAAATCAAACTATTGTGGGTTCTGAAATTTTTTTAATTTTGATATTTAATTCATTAATTCCATTTCGAAATTGAATTCAAAAATATCTGCATTTCGGAATTCTAGTGTATTCAAGTGGAGTAATGTATTCTATGGATAATATAGAATCTATGGATAATATAGAATCTATGGATAATATAGAATCTATGGATAATATAGAATCTATGGATAATATAGAAATAATGGATAATATAGAAATAGAAAATACTCTTTCAATTAAACAAATATTTGAATTATTCCCATGTTCATATTTTTAAAGTCAAGGGAATACAAATAATAGGAAATTTATTCCAACCGAATTCTTTCTAAAATTTCGATTTCGATGAACTGGCTCTTACCAAAGTTATATATGGACAATGAGGAACCGCGGAACCCTTTTTTTATTTATTTTTTTATTCCCCCCCTTTTTCACTTTTTTCAAAGAGAAAAGAAATCCGTTTTTTTATTAGTTATTAAGCAGATACACACTTTCTATAGGAAACAAGATAGACATAGTAGTTGTCTAAGGAGATACTACACATAATAAGATATTGCCGTTGCCTTAGGCGAGTCACATATTACGTGCTTACCGCTTGTTTTATTATTTGGTTTATTATTTTATTTTAGTTTCGAAATTGGATTTATGCTTTCATTTCATATCATGGTTCAAACGTTAAAAATCGGTTGGGTTTTACTAATCTTTTCGAAATAGGAAAAAGTTTCCCATAGAACCCCTGGATCATCTGTCAACTATTTAATCAATTACTTCTTTACTTCTTCGGAATGCTAAAAAGATTATTTGATTTTTTTTAATATGATACCGGGATTGGTCTTGAAAATAATCAGAAATCTAGAAATTCGAATCGGAAGAATAAGAGTTGCCTTTTGATTATTTCAGATTGATTGGAACCAATACAAATCAAATAGATGAAACAAAGAAAAAAATTGGGACGCTATGTACATTACATATATGTGATTGATATTCTATATATATATGAAATATATATATGAAGATAGATATTGTAAATTGATCCATATTAAACCTCTATCTTTATAGAGTAAAACTTTATACACTACAATAATAGATAGTATGGTAGAAAGAAATAGATTTTATTTCTTTCTACCATACTATCAGATTTCATAGAATACTGCTGATTCTAGTCCGATCATTTCATTTAAGAGTAAGACGCGAAATTGAAATCCTTTTTCATTTTTTTCTTCCATCATTGCATTGATAAGAACTAAGAAGTCAAGTTTAAGTCAAATTAATCACTTTGACTTACAGTTTTTACGTAAATTATAAGTAAGAAGGCAGTAGGAACTAGAATGAACAGTGCAGTAGCAATAAATGCGAGAATATTTACTTCCATAATCTCATCGTTAGATTTCTCTTTAATTCGCAATAACTCGGGATTTAATCCCATAGAGATGATAAATCTTTCGTCGGGAAATTCGATGGTATAAATTACATCTCGATGATATCGAATCGGATCAATATCATGAATAACAATATCTGAGCTATCAAATCGATTCATCGTCAAGAATTGAATAGTATAACATAGGAAGATCCTTTATCCATACCAAATTCAAAATTTTATTTCTGATCCAATCAAGAATTCCTTTACTTTTTTTTTGTAAGAATTTGTTTTCTTTCTTCGGCAGAACCTTTACTAAAAAAAAAGATCAAACAAAGATTCCCTCTCTCTTATCGAGGGAATCTTTGTTTGATCTTTTTTTTTTAATATTCTCATCCTTCGATTAGTAATAGGATAAACATATATCAAAAGTTCAGTGTGAAATTTGAATGAGATAGATTGTTTAAAATGCAAATAATTAGGAATTGAAATGAATACTTGAGGTTATACAAAATCGGAGCCAGAAAAGGATATACTTTTAATCCTTAATCCTAAAGTATTCTATCAAAATCAAAGGAACTGCGTTCCATTTTTTTTGTATCGTGAAAATTCCATTTGTGTGTGTGTGTTCGCGGTAAACATATTCTATGGTACTCTATTTCATTACACAGATCGGGAGTAATCGAAAAAGCCAGGTCTAGTAGTACGGTATCTCTTTCTCTTGGAATCCTGAATATGACGCTACTAATAATTGTACTAATCCACATATGTTTCTTTTCCATCAATCAGTATTAGTTGAAGAAATGGAAATTACCATATTGGTTTGATGAGAAATGTGAAACGAAAAAAAAAAGAGAGATCCCTGTTAGGAATGAGATTATGTTTGTTATTTTGACTCCCTTTCACAGAAGAAATGAATTGATGTATTTTTTTATTGAATTTCTATCCATCGGGACTGACGGGGCTCGAACCCGCAGCTTCCGCCTTGACAGGGCGGTGCTCTGACCAATTGAACTACAATCCCAGGAAAAAAAAAGTGTACAGCATGCATATTCTTACGATTTCATTCAAACCCTTTCTATTTCGATTTTAGATTAGAATTGTCTTGTTCTAACTGGCAGAGGCGGGACTAATATATTGATATCTATATGGATATGCACTTTAGCGAGATCGACACGGATTACTAGTAATCTGTTCGTTATTGCCAAATCGATTGAAAATCAATCTTTCAATGAATCAATGAAAATAAAAAAGAGTCTTTTTTTATTTAGACTTTATACTTACAGATCTTGATATGAATCTAGATCATTAGCAAGATCTGAATTTGTGGAAAAAATACGTAATAAAATAAATAGCGGTAGGGATGTATCAGATTTTTATTCTTCCGTATCAGAGTGCATCGGGCATTTCCGGAGAACAACAAATGGTTACATCACTTCATGGTGGATCGGCGAATTATTGGGCCGAGCTGGATTTGAACCAGCGTAGACATATTGCCAACGAATTTACAGTCCGTCCCCATTAACCGCTCGGGCATCGACCCAGGAAGAATCAATTTCAGTCTTTATTGATAATCCACGATCAACTTCCTTTCGTAGTACCCTACCCCCAGGGGAAGTCGAATCCCCGCTGCCTCCTTGAAAGAGAGATGTCCTGAACCACTAGACGATGGGGGCATACTTGCCCGACCGCCATTATACTATGTTCATAGTATGAACAGTTTTTTGAAATTGTCAATATAATGGAATGATATGACTCGATCAGAAGGATCTTTCCGTCTTTCAGAATTCCATAGAATTTTTTGATTCATCATTTTCATTTCTAAATTGTTCATTCCAATCGCCACTCTATAATTCTAAAAATAGAAAAATAAGTAATACGAAAGAAAGATAGGAGCCTTTCGGGGAATGATTGGTTTACCGGAAAAGGCGAGGGGGTTAAACTTCATTTCTTTCACTTTCATTCATTGTTAAGATTCGGTGGGCATATTTATATCTCACACTAAGCCGGGAAATTAAAAAACGATAATCAATCTGGAAATCCGGGAAGAGGGATAGGGATCAACAAGTTATTGAAAAATGGTTTTTCGATAAGAATTTGGTTGAGGGACAAATTGAATCCATTTATCAACGATTCGATGAAAAATCTTGTAGCTATGTTGAATTGGTGGGTACATGTATCAATCAAATGAATTTCGTTATGATGAGGATCAATTCAATTAGAATCGGTTTTGAAATAATTCATTACATTGATATTTAGCAAATCCCAACAAACCATTTTACCTATACTATACTCACTAGGTAAATCTAATTTATTGTTCCTTAATGAGCCGCTATGCGGATAAAATGTATCTATGTACATATATTCGAATTTCATATAATAAGTATATGCAGTAATTAATATATGCACTAGACTCATAGTGGCTAGTTCC